ATTTATATAATTATTTACTTATTATAATAAAGGTAATGTTGAGCATGGCAATAGCCTAGATGACACCTACTGCAGGACATTTACCTTATATAGTTCCATGTTAATACGGGTTAGATAGTACTTATGGTTCTCCGTTGTGGTCATACATCTATTATAATAAACGATTATACCAAGTATCATAATTTATTGTGCCCTATGCAGTTACTGTGGGTAACAACAGTATAACAATTTTTTAGCGCCGCAAGGTTTTACTTACTTGTCTCTTATATAGGATCTCTTCGTGAGACACGTAGTACGATTTAAGCTTCTAAGGTCTATTCCCTGTTTCCGGGGGGGTTTACAGGGTGGCATAAACTTTAGGAGTGTGGGGGGGTAGGGGGGGTTTCCCTCAAAAAAATTTGTTTTAGTCCTACAGTTCCTGAGAAAGGGGGGCTTTTAGTAATCCGGGGGTAGACAAGGGTCAGTTATGCTCTTGATATCAGTTATGCAAGTTCTCTCGAAAAGTTTAAGATCACTACCGACATGTCCTTTGGGTTTCAAGAAAAAGTACTACCTAATTTTGATTGCCTTAGCGCTGCACTTTGAAAAGCCAAATGAAAGGAAAAAAAAAAAGAGAAACCCCAAACACTCTGGAAAGAACGCCCGGCATGTTGGGTAAAGGGGATTATGTATTTAAAAGCATTAACTTATGCAAGCGTCGATGAAAGATAGGGGTTATAACAGGTCATGGCCCTGAAGTAGGAACCAAATGCCAGGAATAATTCAAGTAGTGCGACCCCCACGATTTTTGTCCCTCACCTTCAATAAGAGTTATTACTAGAATCAACTGATGATCGGTTCTTATTGGGCTTAATAGGTTTACTCCATATAATGTTGAGTTCTTGGTGTATCTTTGGATTTTTAGAGCCATGCTAGGGGATTTCAAGTTCGTCATTGTGTAAGCAAGTATATTAAAATTATTCAAGTACTTTTTATGGACCCCTTCGGAAAATGTCTTTGTTCTTAGTTTGATATCAGTTTATGGTGATTATACATATATGTATTTGGGCATGATATCACAATTATGACAGAAAAATGCCTACTTGACAAAGAGTAGTTTAATAATAAAATTATAGCTTTGGGAGCTATAGATAGGAGTTGAAGTCTTCTCTCTTTGAGGATGTTGGCAGAGCTCGGCAAGAGTATCCCAAAGTAATAGGAAGGGGTTTAACCTTCGACTTCCGGGTTACAAAACCGGTGCTCTGGCACTGAGCTACTAGTACATCATGAAAAGAGGAGTTTATTTTCAATTCAACTTGCTGCTGGTATTAGGACTAAGAAGAGAGAAAAATATAACAGGGATGCAATTTGACCGATGATAATGTACGGATCTTCTACTGGCATGCCTCCAATTCAGGTAAGGATGACAACGTCTGCGACAAGGACCCAGAAGAGGAATTGAGTGAAAGGGCGGAACGTGAGGCTTCGGTGTTTGGATGTGTGTAGGATGGGGACAACTATTAATACAAGAATTGAGCAGAGGAGTGCTAAAACACCTCCTAGTTTGTTCGGAATTGAGCGAAGAATGGCGTATGCGAAGAGGANGTATCACTCAGGCTTAATGTGGGGAGGGGTTACTAAGGGGTTGGCGGGGGTGAAGTTATCGGGGTCGCCTAAGAGGTTGGGGGCGAATAGTGCGAGGGATGCGAGTGCAGTCAGGAGGATAGCGAATCCTAGTAGGTCTTTATATGTAAAGTACGGGTGGAAGGAAATTTTTTCTGCATCTGAGTTTAGGCCGAGGGGGTTGTTCGAACCTGTCTCGTGGAGGAAGATGAGGTGTACTAGGGTTATTGCTAAAATAACGAAGGGGAGGAGGAAGTGGAATGCGAAGAATCGTGTAAGGGTAGCATTGTCTACTGAGAAGCCCCCTCAGATTCATTGGACAAGGGCGTCACCGATGTAAGGGACGGCGGAGAGGAGGTTTGTAATGACGGTGGCCCCTCAGAAAGATATTTGGCCTCAGGGAAGGACGTAGCCTACGAATGCGGTTATCATTACTAATAGTAGTAGGACAACTCCGATGTTTCATGTTTCTTTGTAGAGGTAAGAACCATAATAAAGGCCTCGTCCGATGTGAAGGTAAATACAAATGAAGAAGAAAGATGCGCCGTTTGCGTGCATGTTGCGGATTAATCAGCCGTAGTTCACATCTCGGCAAATGTGGGCGACAGAAGAAAAAGCGGATGCAGTGTCGGGGGTGTAGTGTATAGCAAGAAAGAGGCCTGTGACAATTTGGGCAATTAGGCAGAGTCCAAGCAGGGACCCAAAGTTTCATCATGCGGAAATATTTGCTGGGGCGGGGAGGTCGACTAATGCGTCGTTTGCGATTTTAAGGAGTGGGTGGGTTTTTCGGATATTGATCATTAGGGTTCTTATAGTTGAATGACAACGGTGGTTTTTCAAGCCATTAGTCCTAGTTAAAGTCTTGGTAGGAATTATGATACTCATTATAGTTGTATTTTTATTTGGGTTAGTTCTTGGGTTAGCAGCGGTTGCTTCTAATCCGTCTCCGTACTTTGCTGCTTTGGGTTTGGTAGTCGTAGCTGGTATAGGATGTAGTGTTTTGGTGGGCTGTGGGGGATCTTTCTTGTCCTTGGTGTTAGCTTTAATTTATTTAGGGGGTATGCTGGTTGTTTTTGCTTATTCGGCAGCGCTTGCTGCAGAGCCTTACCCTGAGAGCTGGGGGAGTTGGCCTGTGTCGGGGTTGGTGCTGGCCTACATGGGAGGGGTGCTTTTAGCGGTGGTTTTGTTCTGTGGGGAGTGATATTGGGGTACTTGGTTTACGGGGGAGGAGTTGAGTGAGATGGCAGCTATTCGAGGAGATATGGGAGGAGTTGCTTTGTTATATTCGATGGGGGGAGGGGTATTAATTGTTGGGGGGTGAGTGTTGTTATTAACCTTGTTTGTGGTATTAGAACTCACTCGGGGCTTGAGCCGGGGGACCCTTCGAGCTGTTTAGTAGGATTAGAATAGGGTAAGTGGAAGGATGAGGGTGAGGGTTAGGAAGAGGAGTTTTAAGTATGTCTTGATTAGACCTTGTTGCAGGTTATTGGTGGAGTTAATTATATGGCGGTTGGCGGATGCAAGGGATTTAGGGCCAGCGTCTTCTAGTCAGGTTTGGTCAATAATTTGGCTGGAGATGGTTTGAGCAAAGAAGAGGCTAATTTTAGGAAGGAGGCGGTGAATTACTGCGGGGAAAAGGCTAGTATAACAGAGAAGTGGTGTGCTGGGAGATTGGGGGTAATTTTGAGTTGTTTTGAAGTTGAAGATGCAAGTTGCAGGGCAACGAGGAGTCCCCAGGATTGTCACAATTAATGCGGCTAGCTTTAGTAAGGGGGGTATGGACATGATGGGTGTTTTTACAGGGGTGATGTTTGAGGTAATTAATAGACCTGCAACGATGCTGCCCAGGGCTAGCCGTTTTAGAGGGTTGGTCAGTGCGGAGTCGTTCTGTTGATGGGGGAGAGAGTATTGAATGGGGTGGCCGAGGGAGACGAAGTAGATGACTCGAAGGCTGTAGATGGCCGTGAAAGAGGTGGCTAGAAGGGTCAGGGCGAGGGCTCAGGCGTTTAGGTGGGAGGTATTTAATGCTTCGATGATGGCATCTTTAGAATAAAAGCCCGTTAAGAAGGGAGTGCCTGTGAGGGCGAGACTACCAATGATTAAGCAGGATGATGTTACGGGGGTTAGGTGGTGTATTCCTCCTATTTTTCGGATGTCTTGCTCGTCGTTCAGGCTGTGGATAATTGCCCCGGAGCAAATGAAGAGCATTGCTTTAAAGAAGGCGTGAGTACAGATGTGGAGGAAGGCTAATTGGGGCTGGTTGAGGCCGATTGTAACTATTATTAGGCCTAATTGACTTGATGTTGAGAAAGCAACAATTTTTTTGATGTCATTCTGGGTGAGGGCGCATGTTGCAGTGAATAACGTGGTGAGAGCCCCCAGGCATAGGCAAATAGTTAGTACTGTTTGGTTTTGTTCTAATAAGGGGCTTATTCGGACAAGAAGGAAAATACCTGCAACAACTATTGTACTGGAGTGAAGTAGGGCAGAGACTGGTGTAGGGCCTTCCATGGCAGCGGGAAGTCAAGGATGAAGCCCAAATTGTGCTGACTTGCCAGTGGCGGCTAGGACTAGGCCCAGGAGGGGATAAGTGAGGTCCAGGTCTTTGGCGGCTGTAAAAATTTGTTGAAGTTCTCAGGAGTTGAGAGTTATCGCGATTCATGCCATTGAAAAAATTAAGCCGACATCACCCACCCGGTTGTAGATGACTGCTTGGAGGGCGGCTGTGTTTGCATCTGAGCGTCCGTGTCATCAGCCGATGAGGAGGAAGGATATGATCCCTACGCCCTCCCATCCAATAAAGAGTTGGAAGAGGTTATTAGCTGTAACTAGGATAATTATAGCAATTAGGAACACTAGGAGGTAGTCAAAGAAGCGGTTGATGTTGGGGTCTGCATGTATATATCAAGAGGCAAATTCTAGGATGGCCCAGGTTACATATAGGGCGACTGGTGTAAAAATAAGAGAATAGAGGTCAAATTTTAGGCTAATGTTAATGTCGAAGGCTAAAATGTTTATTCAGTTTCAATTGGTAGTAATAACTTCGGCCCCTTCTCGGAGAAAAAGGAATAGGGGGAGGAGGCTAATAAAGAAGGCTAGTTGCACTGCTGCTTTGGCTTTTTTTAGGGGCCAATCGGCGGGGCGAGAGGGGAAAATAAAGAGTGTAAGTAGGGGGGTAATTAGGACCAGGAAGACGGTGATTATGCTGGATGCTACAAGAAGAGGGGTTGAAGTCATAATAGCTACTACTTGGAGTTGCACCAAGAGTTTTTGGTTCCTAAGACCAATGGATGAACTATTATCCTTTAGTAGCTGCGAGTGAGCCTTGGGGTTTAACCAAGGACGCGAAAATTAGCAGTTTTCGTAGCTTCGAGCCTCTCTCGGGTAGATAAGGGGGTTTTAACCCCTATTTTTAGAATCACAATCTAATGTCTTGGTTAAACTATATCCACAGGCAGTCCAACCTAAGATTAATTCTGGCTTGAGAATAAGGAGGAGGAGGGGGAGGAGATGTAAGGCTATGAGTAGGTGTTCCCGGGAGTGGGAGGGGGCGAGGGCAATAATGGATCGGGGGAGAGGGCCTCGCTGTGTCGTCAGGAACACGTACAGTGAATAGGCTGCTGTGATTAGGGTGCCAGCCCCTGTAAGAGCAATGGTTCATCATGACCAGTTGAAGAGAGAGACAATGATTACTAGTTCTCCTATTAAGTTGGGGAGCGGGGGGAGAGCAAGGTTTGCAAGGCTTGCAATAAACCATCAGGCAGCCATGAGAGGGAGGATTATTTGTAGTCCTCGGGCTAAGAGGAGTGTGCGGCTGTGGGTGCGTTCATAGTTGGTGTTGGCAAGACAGAAGAGGGCGGAGGAGGTTAGTCCGTGTGCGATTATGAGAATCAGGGCTCCTGAAAACCCTCAGGGGGTCTGGATTAAAATTCCTGCTGCGACAAGGCCCATGTGACTGACTGATGAGTAAGCGATTAATCGCTTTAAATCTGTTTGGCGGAGGCAAATTGAGCCTGTTATGATGATACCCCATAGCGCAAAGATGATGAAGGGGTAGCTGAGTTCTTTGGTAAGGGGCTCTAGTACGATTATCATTCGTATTATGCCGTAGCCCCCTAGTTTTAGTAAAACGGCAGCAAGAATTATGGAGCCTGCGATAGGGGCCTCAACGTGGGCTTTAGGCAATCATAAGTGGGCCCCATAGAGGGGTATCTTAACCAGGAATGCGATTAAGCAGCCCGCTCACCATAGTTTATCCGCGTATGTAATTAGGGGTATAGCGGGACTGAATTGAAGGGTGAGGAGTGAAAGAGTTCCTGTATTGCTTTGAAGGAGGAGCAGGGATACTAATAGCGGGAGAGACCCTGCTAGGGTGTAGAACAGAAAGTAAGTCCCAGCGTTGAGACGCTCTAGTTGGTTACCTCAGCGTGTAATAATGATGAGGGTGGGGATGAGGGTGGCCTCAAACATGACATAAAATATAATTACTTCAGTTGCGCCAAAGGCCATGATTAGGAAGATTTGGAGGGAGATAAGTAGGGTAATATATATTCGTTGACGGTTTTCAGGCTCAGGAGAGATATGGTTCTGGCTTGCAAGGATTATTAGGGGGAGGAGCCAGCAGGTAAGTACTAGCAGGGGTGTTGAGAGGGAGTCTGTTGCTATGTGGAGGCCGAGGAATGATCAGCCGGTTTCCATAGGGTTGGTTAGTCAGCTCAAGCTGATTAGTGCAATAATTGAGCTGTAAGCGAGGGTTGTCGATCAAAGTTGTTTGAGGGGCACTGTTCAGCCAGTAAGAGCAAGGGCGATAGTGGGGATAAGGATTTTTAGCATTGTAATAAATTAAAGTTTTTTAGGCGGTCAGTGCCGTGGGTTCGGGCTGTTGCGATCAGGAGGGCTAAGCCGGCACTTGCTTCGCAGGCTGAGAAGGCTAAAAGGATCATAGGGGCGATTGAGAAATTTATGGCGTTGAGTTGAAGGGTTCACACGGAGAAGGCGATAAAGAGGGACAGGAGCATGCCTTCTAAACATAGGAGGGCGGAGAGGAGGTGGGCTCGATTAAATGCTAGGCCTGCCAACCCTAGAAGGAAGGCTGATGAGAGAGCAAAGTGGATTGGAGTCATCAGGCAATTATGGAATTTAACCACAAGTTTTTGAGCCGAAATCAAAGGTTTTTCTTAAACTAACTGCCTATTCAGCTCATTCTAACCCGCCTTGAAGTCATTCGTAGATGAGGCCGAGGGTTAGGAGGACAAGAATAGTAGATGCTCATGCAAATGTTGTTGAGGGGGAGGAGAGGTGGTTTCCTCAAGGGAGTGGGAGTAGAAGGGCAATTTCTAGGTCGAAAAGGAGGAAAAGAATGGCAACAAGGAAAAATCGAAGAGAGAAAGGCAGGCGAGCGGTACCTAGGGGGTCAAATCCGCACTCATATGGTGAGAGTTTCTCGTAGTCTGGGCCCATTTGAGGTAGTCAGAAGGCGACAGCGGCTAGGACGACAGAGAGTAATACAGCGATAGTTATTATGGAGGTAATTAGATTCATTATCTTTCCTTGGATTTTAACCAAGACCGGGTGATTGGAAGTCACTTGTACTAGCTTTAAATACTAGAAAGATAAGATCCTCATCAGTAGATGGAGATGTACAGGAAGAGTCAGACGACGTCTACAAAGTGTCAGTATCAGGCGGCTGCTTCGAATCCAAAGTGGTGGTCAGATGTAAAGTGGTACTGTACTTGTCGGAGAAGGCAGACGGCTAGGAAGGTTGAGCCGATGATTACGTGGAGGCCGTGGAAGCCTGTGGCCACAAAGAAAGTAGAGCCATAAACGCCGTCAGCAATTGTGAAGGGGGCCTCGTAATATTCTATGGCTTGAAGGAAGGTGAAGTAGAAGCCCAGGAGGATAGTCAGGGCTAGTGACTGAATAGCTTCTTTGCGATCACCCTCTATGATGCTATGGTGGGCTCAGGTAACTGTAACACCGGAGGCTAGAAGGACGGCTGTATTTAGTAGGGGGACTTCAAATGGATTAAGAGTGGTGATTCCAGTAGGGGGTCAGCAGCCGCCTAATTCGGGTGTAGGGGCCAAGCTTGAGTGGTAGAAAGCTCAGAAGAAGCCTAGGAAGAAGAATACTTCTGAGGTAATGAAGAGAATCATTCCGTATCGTAAACCTTTTTGGACGGGAGGGGTGTGATGTCCTTGGAAGGTCCCTTCTCGGATAATATCTCGTCATCATTGATACATGGTTAGAAGGAGTAGGATTAGACCTACGGTTATGAGCGTAGTCGAGTGATAATGGAATCAGATTGCTAAGCCTGAAGTTATGAGGAGGGCAGCTACTGCACCTGTTAAGGGTCATGGGCTTGGGTCTACTATGTGATATGCATGTGCTTGATGGGCCATTAGATGTTTTCTTGTAGATAGAGGCTTAGGAGAAGTACAAATACGTAGGCTTGAATTATGGCGACAGCTACTTCTAGTAATGAGAGGGCTAATAGAAGAATTGCTGTAAGAGACGCCACCGGGGGTATGAGGGGCAGAAGGACGAATGTGGCAGTCGAGGTGAGTTGAATTAAGAGATGACCTGCTGTAAGGTTGGCGGTGAGTCGGACACCTAGAGCAAGGGGGCGAATAAATAAGCTAATTGTTTCGATAATAATAAGTACCGGAATTAAAAGGGTGGGGGTGCCTTCTGGAAGGAGGTGGCCTAGTGCATGTGTGGGTTGGTTTCGCATTCCAATAATAATTGTAGCAAGTCACAGGGGGACAGCGAATGCTAAATTAAGGGATAATTGTGTGGTGGGGGTGAAAGTATACGGGAGGAGACCTAGTAAGTTTAGTGAAATTAAGAAGATTATTAGAGAGGCGAGGAGGAGGGCTCATTTGTGGCCGCCTACGTTCAGGGGTTGGAAGATTTGCTGTGTAAAATTGTTGATAAATCAGCTTTGTAGTGTTAACAGACGGCAATTGAGCCATCGGACTGTTGGTTTGGGGAAGAGTGCTCAGGGCAAAGCTAGTGCTAAGGCAATCAGGGGGATGCCTAGGAAAACGGGGCTTATAAATTGGTCAAAGAAGCTTAGTGTCATGGTCAGAATCAGGTTTCAGTTTCAGGTTTTTCTGTGCTTTGAGAGGCGGGCACGTTGGGGAGGGTGTGGGCTAGGACTTTGGGCGGGATAATGGTAAGGAATACGAATCAAGAGAATACAAGGATAAGGAACCAAGGAGCGGGGTTAAGTTGTGGCATTTCGCTAGGGGTGGTTGGGAGTCACCAATCTTTAGCTTAAAAGGCTAACGCTGTGCCCTGTTTAGCTTCTTAGCGAAGCGTCTTCAAGTATTAGGGATGATCAGTTTTCGAAGTGTGCCAATGGGACTGCTTCTACCACGATTGGTATGAAACTGTGATTTGCACCACAAATTTCAGAGCACTGTCCGTAGAATACTCCGGGCCGAGATGTGACGAAGGCCACTTGATTCAGGCGGCCTGGGACTGCGTCCATTTTTACGCCTAGGGACGGCACTGCTCAAGAGTGGAGGACGTCTTCGGCAGAAACTAGAATGCGGATGGGGGATTCAACGGGGATTACCATTCGGTGATCTGTTTCAAGTAAACGGAATTGGCCAGGAGTTAAGTCTTGTGTGGGGATTATATAGGAGTCGAACCCAAGGTCTTCGTAGTCCGTGTATTCGTAGCTTCAATACCACTGGTGGCCCACAGCCTTGATGGTCAGGTGTGGGTCATTAATTTCGTCCATAAGGTAAAGAATACGAAGTGATGGGAGGGCGATGAGGATTAAGATTAGAGCTGGCAGGACGGTTCAGATGATTTCGATTTCCTGGGAGTCTAAAATAAGACTATTTGTTAATTCGGTGGATACCATAGCGATGATAATATAAAGTACAAGAATGCTAATAAGGAGAAGAATTATTAGAGCGTGATCGTGGAAGTGGAGAAGTTCCTCTATGAGGGGGGAAGCTGCGTCTTGGAATCCTAATTGGGAAGGGTATGCCATTGTTTAAGACGCGCGGGAATTCAACCCACGATTCTACCCTGACAAAGTAGTGTAATAAGTCAATTTTACTAGCGTCTTATAAAGAAAGTGGCAGAGCGGTTATGTTATTGGCTTGAAACCAATTTATGGGGGTTCAACTCCTCCCTTTCTCGTTAATGGGTTTTTAAAGGATCAGCTGAGAGTGTTTCGTGGTCTGATCAGGGTTGTTGAATTAGTACAAATGCAGGTTCTTCAAAGGTGTGATAAGGGGGAGGACATCCATGCAGCCATTCTACGTTTGTAGCGGTGAGTTCTACTGACAGAACTTCTCGCTTAGCGGCGAAGGCTTCTCAGATAATATACAGGAATATAATTACTGCTACTAGGGAGATTAGAGAGCCTATGGAGGAGACAGTGTTTCAGAGGGTGTAGGCGTCTGGATAGTCAGAATACCGTCGAGGCATGCCAGCTAGTCCTAAGAAGTGTTGCGGGAAGAAGGTTAAATTTACCCCTACGAATATTACCCCGAAGTGGATTTTTGTTCATGTTTCATGAAGAGTATAACCGGAGAATAGGGGGAATCAGTGAACGAAGCCTCCCATAATGGCAAAGACTGCACCCATGGAGAGGACGTAGTGGAAGTGTGCTACTACGTAGTATGTGTCGTGTAGTACGATGTCTAGAGAAGAATTAGCCAGAACGATTCCTGTAAGACCCCCCACTGTGAATAAGAAGATGAACCCGAGGGCTCAGAGAAGAGGTGTTTCTCATTTTAGGGATCCTCCGTGAAGGGTTGCCAGTCAGCTGAAGACTTTCACACCTGTTGGGATGGCAATAATTATTGTGGCGGATGTAAAGTAGGCACGAGTGTCTACATCCATACCAACTGTGAACATGTGATGGGCTCAGACAATAAAACCTAAGAGGCCGATTGCCATCATGGCTCAGACCATGCCTATATAACCGAAAGGTTCTTTTTTGCCCGCGTAATATGCAACGATATGGGAGATCATGCCGAATCCGGGGAGGATAAGAATGTATACTTCTGGGTGCCCGAAGAATCAGAATAGGTGCTGGTATAGAATGGGATCCCCCCCTCCTGCTGGGTCGAAGAAAGAAGTGTTTAAGTTTCGATCTGTTAAGAGTATGGTAATTCCGGCAGCAAGGACTGGCAGGGATAGGAGAAGGAGGACGGCAGTAATTAGAACGGCTCATACGAAGAGCGGAGTTTGGTATTGGGAAATTGCGGGGGGTTTCATGTTAATAATAGTAGTAATAAAGTTAATGGCTCCTAGAATTGAGGAAACACCTGCCAGGTGAAGGGAGAAAATTGTTAAGTCAACTGATGCTCCGGCATGTGCTAGGTTGCTGGCTAAGGGAGGGTAGACGGTTCATCCGGTCCCGGCCCCTGCTTCTACGCCAGAGGATGCTAAAAGGAGAAGAAATGAGGGAGGGAGGAGTCAGAAGCTTATGTTATTTATTCGAGGGAAGGCCATGTCGGGGGCGCCGATCATTAAGGGGATTAGTCAGTTTCCGAACCCTCCAATCATGATTGGCATTACTATAAAGAAAATTATTACGAAGGCGTGTGCTGTAACGATTACATTATAGATCTGGTCGTCCCCTAGGAGAGCGCCAGGCTGGCTTAGTTCTGCTCGGATAAGCAGGCTTAGGGCAGTCCCTACTATACCTGCTCAGGCACCGAAGATTAGATAGAGGGTGCCGATGTCTTTATGGTTGGTCGAGAAAAATCAACGTGTGATTGCCACAGGTAGGGGTAAGATGGCTGAGTAAGCGGTGGATTGTAGCCCCATATACAGAGGTTTGAGCCCTCTTCTTACCAAGCTCTGGGGTGTTACATGTAAGATTGCAAATCTTAAGAAGCAAGCTAATTTCTTGCCGGGGCTTTCCCCGCCTTTTTAAAGGTAGGCGGGGAAGTAGATGGAAGCTCGTTGGTTTGAGCACTTAGCTGTTAACTAAGAGGTTGTAGGATCGAGGCCTGCCTATCTAGAAAGGCTTTAGCTTAATTAAAGTGTCTGTTTTGCATGCAGAAGATGTGGGTTAGTATCCCGCAAGTCTTATCAGGGACTGGGAGATTCTCACTCCCGCTTAGGGCTTTGAAGGCCCTTGGTCTGGGTCCTATCCTAAGTCCCTAGGTGGGGAGGAGGGTTGTAATTGAAGGGGTAAGGGGGAGAAGGAGAATTGTTGTTGAGGCGGCGATGGCGAGAGGGAGGGAGGATTGTATGGAGGTGAAGCGTCAGGGGGCAGTTCCGACGAGGTTATTGGGGGAGGCTGTAAGGGTTATGGCATAGGAGAGGCGGAGGTAAAAATAAAGGCTGAGGAGGGCCGTAAGCGCTGCTAGGGTGGCTGTTGATGCTAGGCCGTGGCTGGTTAGTTCTTGGAGAATGAGTCATTTAGGCATAAAGCCTGTTAGGGGAGGGAGGCCCCCTAAAGAGAGGAAAATAAGGGGGGCTAGGGATATGAGGGCGGGGGCCTTCGTCCAAGAGGCTGCGAGAGTATTAATAGTTGTTGCTTTGTTGAGTTTGAAGACCAGGAATGTTGAGAAGGTCATAATAAAGTATGTTAGTAATGTTAGTAGTGTTAGGGAGGGGGCAGTTTGAAGTACAAGGATTATTCAGCCAAGGTGGGCAATGGATGAATAGGCAAGGACCTTTCGCAATTGTGTCTGATTTAGGCCACCCCAGCCGCCGACGAGGGTTGAAAGAAGTCCTAGAATAGTGAGTATCACAGGGCTAACTGGCTGAAGTTGTAGGAGAAGTGCGAATGGTGCAAGTTTTTGTCATGTGGATAAGATCAGTCCGGTGGTTAGGTCTAGTCCTTGTAGGACTTCTGGCAGCCATATGTGGAAGGGGGCCAGGCCAATCTTGAGAGCTAGAGCAATGGTGACTATGGCAATGGGGAGAGGGTGGGATATTTGCTGAACTTCTCATTGCCCGGAAAGTCATGCGCTGCTGGTACTAGCAAATAGGAGTATGGCTGCTGCGGTGGCTTGTGTAAGAAAATATTTAGTGGTGGCTTCAGCTGCCCGAGGGTGGTGGTGTTGAGTTATTAGGGGAATAATGGCGAGGGTATTAATTTCAAGACCTATTCAAGCGAGAAGTCAGTGGGAGCTTGCGAATGTAATTGTAGTCCCAAGGCCTAGGCCGAGTAGTAGGACTGTTAAAATGTAAGGACTCATTACAAAAGAAGGACTTTAACGACATGTTTGGGGTATGGGCCCAAAAGCTTTTATTAGCTGACTTTACTAGGAAATGGTGTAGCGGAAGCACTAAGAGTTTTGATCTCTTCAGGTAGGGTTCGAACCCCTTTTTTCTAAGGAGTTGGAAGGAATTTAACCTTCATTTTTCACTCTATCAAAGTGGCCCTTTGCTTCAGGCACAGCTCCTGACTTACAGTTGAGGGGGTAAGCCTGAAAATGCAACGGGGAGCGCTAGGTGTCAAATGACTAAGGCCAAAGTGAGTGGGAGAAAGCTTTTTCAGATAAGGTGTATTAACTGGTCGTATCGGAATCGAGGGTAGGAGGCTCGTACCCACAGGAAAACAACAGAGAGGAGGGTTGCTTTAATTATTAAGATGGTGGTGGTGAGTAGGGGGGAGGTGGAAAGAGAGGATGTGCCTAAAAATAGGACGGCAGAAAGCGTATTTATGAGGAGAATGTTGGCATACTCTGCAAGGAAGAATAGTGCGAAAGGGCCCCCGGCATATTCGACGTTAAAGCCCGAAACTAATTCAGACTCACCCTCGGTAAGATCAAACGGGGCTCGGTTTGTCTCCGCCAATGTAGAAATATACCATATAACGGCCAGTGGTCAGGCGGGTAGAATTAATCAGATACTTTCCTGGGCTACGCTGAAGGTTTGGAGGGTGAAACCCCCGGTGAAAATAATAGCGTTTAGAAGAATTAAACCTATACTTACTTCGTAAGAAATTGTTTGGGCGACGGCTCGAAGTGCCCCAATTAGGGCATATTTTGAATTTGAAGCTCAGCCTGAGCCCAAAATTGAGTAGACGGCAAAGCTGGATAGGGCAAGGATGAAGAGGATACCTAGGTTTAAGTCTGCTGTGGGGTGGGGGAGTGGTATGGGGATTCACAGAGTCAAGGCTAGTGTAAGGGCCAGGACGGGGGCTGCTAAGAAGAGGAAGGGGGAGGAGGTTGAGGGGCGGACGGGCTCTTTTATGAAAAGTTTTAATCCGTCTGTAATTGGTTGGAGTACACCGTAGGGGCCTACAACGTTGGGACCTTTTCGCGATTGTATGTAGCCGAGCACTTTCCGTTCAACGAGGGTTAGAAGTGCTACTGCTAAGAGGATGAAGACAATAATAGCTAGAGGATTTAAGAGGACTGAGAGAATGGTGGAGATCATAGTTAAGGAGGGGATTTGAACCCCTGTGGAAAGGACTTAGATCTTTTGCAGTTTCCGGGCTCTGCCACCTTAACATGCTATTTTCTGTAGCAAGGGGGGACGCCCTTTTGACTATTTTAGTTAGTTTCATTAGGCAGGGGTAAGGCGTACTTGGAGTATGGGCCTTCTCTTTTCGGTCCTTTCGTACTAGAAAAGAACGTATCATAGATAGAAACTGACCTGGATTACTCCGGTCTGAACTCAGATCACGTAAGACTTTAATCGTTGAACAAACGAACCCTTAATAGCGGCTGCACCATTAGGATGTCTTGATCCAACATCGAGGTCGTAAACCCCCTTGTCGATATGGACTCTTAAAGGGGATTGCGCTGTTATCCCTAGGGTAACTTGGTCCGTTGATCGGCTTTGCCGGATCTAATGGTCAAATGTTTTGTGCATTAGAGCTGTGGCTCATGGTTGTAGGAGTAATGTGCTCCTGGTCCACGTGGGGGTTTTTTTATTCCCCGTGGTCGCCCCAACCAAAGACAGGGGAACAGGGGTTCAATAGTTATTACCTATTTCATGGAGGTAGCTTACATGATCTGTTCTAGAGTCTAAAGCTCCATAGGGTCTTCTCGTCTTATGTTAGGATTCCCGCTTCTGCACGGGAAGATCAATTTCATTGACCGGGGAAAGGAGACAGTTAAGCCCTCGTTATGCCATTCATACAGGTCCTCATTTAAGAGACAAGTGATTGCGCTACCTTTGCACGGTCAAAATACCGCGGCCGTTGAACCAGGGGTCACAGGGCAGGCGGGACCTCTTATGTGTAATTAGCAAGAGGCGATGTTTTTGGTAAACAGGCGAGGCTTGGGGGTATTTGCCGAGTTCCTTCTTTTCCTTTTGGTCTTTCCTTTGGAGTACACCAGTGTGGGGTTAACGGTATAATTTTGAATAATTTTCTTGTTTACTGCTTGTTATTCAGTGCCCTCTGTTGTTTGGGGCCGTTAAGTTTCGGCGGCGGGTCCGCTCCGATTTACACTTGTGCAAGGAGAGAGGTGGTGTTCTCTGATTACTCATTTTAGCATAATCGCTCCCATGTTTCTATGGGACGGCTTGATATGTTTAGGGGGTTAAGATTTATTATCGGGATCGAGGGAGAGAGTATGCTAGAGCTTTAACGCTTTCTAATGGGATGGCTGCTTTTAGGCCCACCAAAACATAGTTACCTTAAGGATTATGATCTTTACCCTGCTGGAAAAGTTGTGTCTTGTCTCAAAGGGGCTGTACCCCCTTTGATTAACTCTCTTGCCTTCATTTGCCTGTGGAGTAGGGCCGTTATTGCCCAGATTTGAGGTAAGAATGTAAGAGGCAGAACTTCTATTCATTTCTCAAGCAACCAGCTATTACCAAGTTCGATTGGTCTGTCACCTCTACTCGAAGCTCTTCCCACTCTTTTGCCACAGAGACGGGTTTACCCTTATTATAGGTTGTCTTGGAGTAGCTCACTTGGTTTCGGGGGGCCAAACTAAAATGCTTTTTGCTTGGTTATACTTGTTAAATCATGATGCAAAAGGTACGAGATGGGATCTCTGCTTTTCTTAGCTTTACTGAGTTCTTTCATTTCTCTTTCAGCGTTCCCTTGCGGTACTTTTTCTGTAGCTCTTAAGTTCCTTTTCTGTCGCCCATACTTGGGGGGAAAAATGGTTTGATTATTGGTTTTAGTGTATTAGGGTTTATTAATAAGTAGGTGTTGGTCTTGTTAGTAGGCTAGCTGCTGGGCGTCAGAGTGGTCTGATTTGCACAGACGACTTCTCAGTGTAAGGGAGATGCTTTTCTGTCTTAGCTACGCTCTGGTTTGTCCAAGTGCACCTTCCGGTACACTTACCATGTTACGACTTGCCTCCCCTTGTATTTGTATAGCGAATTAAGCATAAGAAATTTTATTTTGGGGAGAGTGACGGGCGGTGTGTGCGCGCTTCAGGGCCGATTTCAATGAGACGCTCTGTTTCTCATTTACTGCTAAATCCTCCTTCTAATATATATTTTAGTTTATTGTCCGTGTTTCCTGTTTAGGAAATGTAGCCCATTTCTTCCTCTTTCATACGCTACACCTCGACCTGGCGTTTTGGGTCGTGCCAACCTAGCTTACTACGGGACCTTCACAGGGTGAGCTGACGACGGCGGTATATAGGCGGATTAAACAAGAAAGGGTGAGGTTAAACGGGGGTTATCGGTTATAGAACAGGCTCCTCTAGGTGGATCTTAAGCACCGCCAAGTCCTTTGGGTTTTAAGCTAAAGCTCGTAGTACCCGGGCGGATAGTGAGTGTAGTTAGACTATCAAAGTTTAGGGCTGTGCATAGTGGGGTATCTAATCCCAGTTTGTTTCACAGCTTTCGTGGGGTCAGGAATTTTAAAGCCACTTTCGTCGTTGGGCTTCATACCTCCGAGCACGTATAACGGTCTTGGGGGCGTTCGACTTTAGTTGTGTCAGGTTAACTTAACCACTCTTTACGCCGATGGCTGTCAGCTTGGACCTCTCGTATAACCGCGGTGGCTGGCACGAGTTTTACCGGTCCTGGGGGCTGTAACTAAGTCAAGTTTTCACTTATGGCTTAATGTTTATCACTGCTGGATTCCCTTGAGGGTGTGGCTGAGCAAGGTGTTGTGGGCGGCGAAGTGGGCCTGATACCAGCTCCTTGTCCTCGGGGAGGGGGACTGGAGGGCATTCTCACGGGGGTGCGGATACTTGCATGTGTAAATTTAGCCGTAGATGACAGAAAAGCCAGGACCAAGCTTTTGTGCTTTCGGAACAGTTTTAAGGTCCATCTTAACATCTTCAGTGTCATGCTTTAGTTAAGCTACGATAGC